ATTGGATAGAAGGACGAAAATCTAATTGCGTTTTTAGTTGCGGAAAGGACAGAAGATACTTTGTATACATATTCATCAAAGTCTTTGAGTACTCCGGTATTCAATCAATATTAATTCGATTGAATAAGTAATTGGCTTTTACTTATACTTAATAGATATACCTTTTTATTTTTTCATTAACCTCTAGGCAAGAACAGAACATAATAAGGCGTCCTCCGATTGTTTCATAGAGACAATAAAGAGACGTTAAGGATTAGATCCAAATAAAATGGGAAAGAGATAGGGTATGGGCTAGGTAGTGATCTACCTTTCTTCTATTTTTTTATACTTACTTAATGAAGGGCAACAAAATAAAGAATATATTTTTCTTATTTCTACATATTAATTTAATATCATTTCTTTGATACTTCCAAGGGAAGGGGGTCTCCGCATATTTTGCTTGTGCTTAATCTTTTCTGATTATACTAGAACTCTTATAAGACCCCTTCCTTATAAGTTAGAGTTTAATTTATTGGATTGTTTCATCAACGATCTTAGGTCAGAATTTTTGACTCTGCGCCAGTGATTCCACTATTATTTATTAGTGAACAATAATTAAAGAATTCCGTCATAGAGATAGGGGACATAATTCACATGGATATAGTAAATCTAGCTTGGGCTGCTTTAATGGTAGTCTTTACATTTTCCCTTTCACTCGTAGTATGGGGAAGAAGTGGACTCTAGAAGTATTACTAATTGTAATTGAGTTTAGGAATTAAACTTTATCCATTTTTTTTTTATAAATCGTTCAGTTCTGAAAAGCTTTTTTTAGTTGAAATTTCACTATTTCAACACTATTTCAATTTAAAATTCAATTTTTAAATTGAAATAGAAATAAAAAATATCTGCATTTCAAAATTTTCTTGAGTTTTAGTGTAGTAATATAGTTTATGAATAATATATATGAAGAATACTCTTTCAATCAAAAAAAAAAAATTCAATTATTTCCGTGTTTGTATTTCGAAAGTAAAAAGAATACAAAGTAAAAGAAATACAAATGGTAGTAAATTTATTCCAATTGAATTCTTGATCAATTTTCTATTTCGATGAACCCACTCTTACTAAAATTAGATATGGACCGTGAGGAAGAGTTGAACTTTTTTATTATTCAAAGAGAAAATAGTTCTGTTATTACATTACGTAGATACACATTTTCTATCGGAAACAACACAGATATAGTAGTTCTCTAACGAGATACTACTACACAGACTAAAATAGTGTCTTGGGCGAGTCACATATTGCGCACTTCCCGTTTGTTTTAATATTTTGCAAATTTTATTTATATTGTATTTGTTTTATTGAACTCACTGTTCAAACGTTAAAAGAGGTTTACTAATCTCCCCCCCTTTTTTTTTTTTCGAAATCCGAAGGAGTTTCCATAGATCATCTGTCAACTGATCGATCAATGACTTCTTCGTCAGAATACTAGTAAAAAGATTCTTTTTTTCTTTTATTATACCCATCAAAGAGGCCTTTGATTATTTTGATCAGGATTCATATTGAAATGAAAATAATCAGCAATACAGGAATTAGAATCGTACGAGTCGTTTTTGTATTATTTCAAATTAATTGAAATCAACACAAATTAAATATAAGACAGATGGATAAATAAAGCAAAGAAATAAAATTGGGGGGGGGGCACTATATACATATTATACATTATAGATAATATGTAATGGATATACATATATATATATCGATATATAGAAATATGACGATACTGTTGTAGATTGATCTCTATTAAATTAACCCGGATTACAATACACCTTATATACACTACAAATATACACTACAATAACAATAGTAGTACAATAACAATAGTAGATGGTATGGTAGAAAGAAATATCTGAATCTTTCTACCTACCATACTATCGTATTTCATAGAATACAGCGAATTCTAGTCTGCCCAGTTCATTTAAGACGCGAAATTTGAATCCCTTTCTTCTCTATCAATTTTTGATAAGAACTAAAAAATAAAGATTAATTCAAATCAATCACCTTGGCTGACTGTTTTTACGTATATTATAAGTAAAAAAGCGGTAGGAACTAGAATAAACAGTGCAGTAGCAATAAATGCGAGAATATTTACTTCCATAATCTCATTGTTTCGTTTTTCTTTAATTTGCAATAACTCGGGAGTTAATCCCATAGAGATAATAAATCTTTCGCTTGTAAATTCAACGGGATGAATTACATCTCGATGATATCGAATCGGATCAATATCATGAATAACAATATCTGCACTATCAAATCAACTCATGGTCAAGAATTGAATAGTATAACATAGTAAAATATTTTATCCATACCGAACTCCAAATTTTATTCCTGATCCAACCAATAATTCCTTTATTTTTTATTTACCATTTTTTTTATTCTTTCTTTTATATAACCTACTGCCCTCTTTGTCCAACCATCTGATGAAGTATCATTGAACCGCCCTTACACTTACCATTGATTCTAA